ATGTTAGTATCTTGACTCCTCAATTCATTAGATAGATGAGATCGCCAAGCTCTTGTGATCCACTGTCGAACCTATTCCAACGGCTTGAACTCAGATCGTCGGATTCGTATCAACAGATAGAAACTAAATCAATTTATTTAGCATATAAATGACGATCTATTTTGGATTGAATTGCTCATTCAATAGGCCAAGATTATGCCCGTCTGTTGAAAAGCTCCGAACCTCTGATGGGAAAGCAGCGTATCTCACCACACACAAAGGGTTATTGAAAAGGAGGACGTCCGAACAGGAGCCAGCGGACGGGGCGCTTTCCCTAATTTTTCAAAAAAGCAACTTTTGTCTCCCATTTTTCAGGATTCGGCGGGCCCTTCACTCATTGATATAGTGAGGTCGCTCTGCTTCGTAGACAAGGCGGCTCGCCCCTATCTCTAAGGGGGCTTACGAACGAGTGGAGTCGCACGGAACGAAGGCACGGATTATATACCAAGTCTTTCCTATTCTCCTAGTCTCGCAGTTGTCAGCTCCAACGCTTTGGTTTTAGCTACTTGGCTTGTTTGTGTTCGGGCTTTCGAGTTGGATATCACCATATACTAGTGCTAGTGCGGGTGAAAGCCTCTATGGGAGAGGAAGGGATCATTGAGGGCATTCCTGGTCTTACAGTGCATTCATGCAGCAAGATTCAGATTGAATGGACATAGAGGGAACGGAGTCTAGTTCAGTTTTCTGGGTGAAAGCCTCGAAAAACGCTTCGCCATTTCCTAGCGCGCCCCGTATTTCATAAACATTTAATAAAGCGCGTTAGCGCATCCAGCAAGCTGAAAAGCCGTTGCGCGCTAGCGCGCGCATCCATTTTGAAGCATGCTCGCCTCGCGCGCCCCTAAACGAGTTTTGGTTTTCTTCGCTCCTTCGTTTGTGATCGTAGACCACCCTCCGTTTGCTTTAGCACGTAGTGAACTCTGCTTGCTGCGTCAGGTTAGCCGAAGAGGGAGGTTGTTACTAACCAACTGGCGCAACTATAGCTACTAGAGCTGCCCTAACAGAGCTTGCTACAAGAGCGGCGTCAGCTGATCAGCTACTAGTCTTTGAAAGGCGGCTACAACAGCTGCATTAGCATGAATGCCAACTGTCTTTGCTGCCCTAACAGCTCTAACCGGTATGAAAGTGGATTTTCATCACCTCTTCGGTGCCTGATCGTAGACCACCCTCCGTTTGCGCCTTCGGAAGTGTCAGAAGCCGCTCCTTACTGAACTCTTGATTGAGACAAAGACGTCTGTTCAGAAGTGTTTGTTGTTTTAAAGCCGAAAGCAGATGATAAAGACGTTCCAGTAGATTAAGCCGAGCTGAGCTGGAAAACTAGTCAACAGTTAAGCGCAGAAGAATGGTAAGGCGTACTGAGTTCGTGATTTATCGATTTGGTTTTTGAGATGCCTGGTTTTCTGGCTGCAAAAGGAAGAGCTTTAAGGCGAATGCCGTATAGTAAAGACAAGATAGACTTTGACCAGAAAAAGCCCGGCAACATGACGTTCTTTCTTCTGTTGGGGAGCAGCTGCTAAAGGAAGAGGAAGAGTGAGTTTACATTACTACTGTTCACTTGTCCGAAAGCCAGGTCCGAAAGCTGCAAAGATACGGCTCACAACAAAGCCGTATCGCGCGAGTCACCTCGCACTCAGCAATCAAACTACTGCGCCCCTAACAGAGTCAAGGCAACGGTGCTCTACGATCAGCTCGACCACCGGGAGAGAGTGGTCTACGATCAGCTCGACCACCGGGAGAGAGTGGTCTACGATCAGCTCGACCACCGGGGGAGAGTGCTCTACGATCAGCTTACTCTCCATTGGGCTCATCCGTTGCTTGGTGGGGGATGAAAGACAAAGAAAGGGATCAGGGGGCTTTATGATCGGAGAAAGGGAAGGGGCGTGGTTGGTGTGTCACTGGGTCGGTGGGGGAACCCTAGGAAGGGGGGACGACCCGCCGAATTCACATCAGAAATCGCCAACATGAACACAAACGAAATCTTGAATTGCGTATAGAAACAAAACGAACCACTTCTATTCTCGGAGCTGAGGTATATGAAGAATGGCTTTTTGGTCCCTTTCGTCCAGTGGTTAGGACATCGTCTTTTCATGTCGAAGACACGGGTTCGATTCCCGTAAGGGATAGGTACTCATTCCCGGCCGGCGGTATCATTGCTGAGTGATCGCTCGCTATCTGGCTGGAAAAGGTGGTCCGGAAGCTTTCTCTCTCCCAGCAAGCAAGACGAGATCACCACTTCTCTCAGTAATGGACTTCCTTGAATTCTTCCTTAGCCTTAGATGTCCTTTCATAGATTCTCGAACCTCCGACAGAAAGAATCTCCATGCATGCGTTCTTTCTCTCCTCCCCTCAGCCACACATCTCTTTCGTTTGCCTGCTTTTGGCCGTTTTTGTTAGGCATTGAACCCCACCTTAGGTGCTGAGTGGTGTCCTCCCCTCCCTAATACCTAATACATAGTTCCGTCTATGGAGCCTAAAGCTTCAACCATGGCATGGCAGTAAGCAGTAAGTTGGCCCAGTCTCTCGCCGCCTTCTTCTGTGGCCAAGTGGAAGCGGGCCTACCACCTTTCTTTTTCAAGGTTGAGCTTGTTCAATTGAAGCTAATGCTATGCCCTTGTTCAAGAGAAAGCGAGGACTTTCTTTTAGCTACCGGCCCAAACAAAAGAGATTAGCCTCTTGATCGATCGATTGATTAGATCGAAGGGTTGGTGTGGCCGGTACAAGGGGGGGGGGTTGATTGAAGTGTGAGATCAGACAGGCCGAGCAAGACGCTGCTGCAGGATTGGACGTCTATCTATCTCACCACGTCAATGACGGCGGAAGGAATGCCCTTCTTTCTTACGGCTCGTTACCGCAGCGCTCGTTCACTCCAAGTGTAGTGTCTTTTTCAACCAGTAGTGTATCAGCTCTGGCATTATTGAACGAAAGAGATGCCGGGTCGGTCAATTGCATTAGGTAGGAGATGCAGGACCTGTCAACACCGCAAGTGCATTCGCTATTCGATTCCATCCTCGATCCCACCTACCGTATGTATCTTCGGTCGGTATACTTTCTTCTCTATGTCGCCGTCTCATCAATGAGCGTAGATTGATAGAGATGGCTTTTGTGCCGGTCAATCTAGATAAAAGAAGCAACTTCTGAGGAGATGAGGAGAAAGGGCGAACATTAAACGCACAGTCCTTCCAGAATAGCCAGATAACCCCCGATAGGCCCTCAGAGTAATGTGGTAGCGATCAAAGCCCAATCTCCTCTCCTAGCCGCCATCTCAGCATTATTTCCCGCTAAACGGGGTTCCAAAACAACTAACACTACAGAAGATCAAGATACGCACCTTTTCATCATAATAGCTCTTAAGAGCTAAGGGAAATGTAGGGAACCACATTCTATCATCAATTCAGTCTGTCCTGTCTTTGGACCGAGAAAGTGTGATGCGAACATCATATGGATTCCTTTTGAACCATTGACAAAATAGAATAGATTGGTCTCTCTTTCGATCAATCACAGTCACTGGGATTTCTAGTCCTACGCTCCCGGAAGAGACAGACTCACATTCCCGACTTCATTGAATAGCGAAACTCACTTCTATCAAGGATGCAATGACATAAGCAGAGCAGAAATAGGCGCTTCAGCCTTAGTTGGCTTTCCTAGAACAGGCTCTGCAAGACCTCAACCCCAGGATTGGATCTAAGCGTTAGGCCCCCCTGAAAGAAAATATACGCCCATAACGCCACAACTTCGATGGCTCTACATTGCTTTTTAGCCTAAAAACCTTGGCCCCACCCCACTCATTAAACTTCTTCCTCTAGGGACCCAGGATAGGAATCCACACCTATTAAAGAAAGAACCCGCGCCCTTAGATGTCTTCTCAACAAGAACAGAAAAACGGTGTGGCCTAAGACTTACTTTAGATACCATACTTTCCGGGGAGAGCGGCTTTCTCATTTACACTAAAGGAGGTACGTACGGACCCCTTCCGTAGCTTAGGAACGGCACCCCTAGAAGGGAACCTAAACTACGGCACAAAGTGCCCTACTGGACACATAAACCTATCTCCATAAATAGGATGTTATACGACTCCACTCAGCACGGGATTAGGTGGCTTGAAGTTCAGAATGCAATGAGCTGTCTTCCCGGTCTGCCATAAGAACCTATCCGCCTGTTTAGCACCTTTCAAAACTGGGTCAAAGAATCTAAAACAGACAGTAGGCATTCGCCAATAACTTTTCTTCTCTTCTTTTATGAGAATTTGATCCTTCCCAGTCTTCTGTTGATCTTACCCACCAAGTCCTATCTTAGCTCTTAGTCTTCGAATGCCAATTATGAATGGCAATTATCATCTTCTGAGTTCAGTGTGATTTAGCTGCCATTTCTAGTATAGAGCAGTGATATGCATTGTGATGCAGTGCCTTCTTGGTTCTTCTAGGTATGACCTCAGTACATATGCTATGTCTTTGCTTCGCCGATTGAGAATAGGATATGAGAGAACACATCTTAAGGGAGTGGGAGACTTGCTGACTTGCTGCCCAAAAGAGTGCTTTGAGGGCCTATATAGATTCAATAGAGAGGGTTTCTTCCTAAGCCAGCTCAAGCAAGAGTCCGGCTATATCCTTATAAGAGCGAAGAAGCAGCTTTCTATCCTCATTCAAATAGACATCATCTATCTTAGTAGAAAGGAAAGAATCCTAAAGCTCGAATCTAATCCACAAGAGAGCCCTTTGCCCTATCCCTATGGAACCGGTAGACTAGTAGGAGGGACGGATGGTCTCAAGCCTGACTCTTTATTGAGGGGTCTTGCTTAGGTTTTTTTCCTCTTTCTTAAATAGGTGAGTTGAAGCCGCCAAAGAAATTGCGTATTAATATATAAAAGTCTTAAAGAAGTTCAATCGGAAGACTGTGAGTTGTCTCCCTATAGTGAAGTAAGCCCAGGAAAGCACGCTTATCGTTTACACCGGTATATTAGAGGGGGAGTTTACGAGCCTTATAGCCGACTGTACCTACCTTTTTCTGCTTACTAGAGGAATCCACCCTGTACTTCAAAACTATGGCTTGGCTTATAACTTCTGGGTCCCTTCTTCCCCGGCATCACCTTAGGGCACCTCATCTAGATTCTCCTATCCCCATTAAATGCTAATCCTATTGAATCGCTCGCTTGCTTACGTGGGAGTACGGAATCGATTGAAGAGATACTTGGAATAGCTCGAGATTAGCCATTATCTTCTGAACAACAGCTTCGATTGAGGTGGGGATTAGGAACTGGCCGAACATGCTGACTAGTCGGTTGTGGTCGCTGCTTCGTCGTTAGGCTGGCTTTCGTAGTCTTGCTTCCCCGCTGGAGCGGAACTTGAATGGACCTGAACCTTGAAATCGGTGTTTGATCGACCATTAGCAGCGGGCACCTCATTATTTAGCATGACTTACTCCTGACATCCGAGAACACAATCTGTTGAAGCGCTATACGGAAATGCGTCACAATGCTCCAGTGCTTCATGATCCCTTCGTTATCAGCAAGCATCAAGTCAAGTAGAGATTTTGAACCAGAATCAGAGTTGTTTGGGGGTGTGGGTACAGCCGGGAGCGAGCATTCAGCAGTTTGAGAATTAGATGGATCGAGTTATCTATGCAGCTCTGTTGAATTAGTAATCGCCGCCTAACCCAATAGGGAGTGCTGACGGGAGTAACTAGGAACCTAATCTGTTGGACAGAAGCATGGGCATCAACGGCAGCTGAGGGAACAGAACGAGATGAAGCGATAACCGGAGTGCTCCACCACGCACCATGCATCATCCATCACACCTATCAGGTTGAAGCGCTCGTCAGTGTTCGCTTGCTTGATTGATGAACCTCTTATCTACGTATGGGCCATTGGCTGATTACCCCACCCCGCATGAACATGCTCGTAACTTTCCGCTTAGAAGGATAAAGCCCCTCTGTTTCATGTTAATACGTATTTTAGAGGGGGCGTAAGATCGAGCGGAATCACTTTATCAAGGGCCTAGGATTTGGACCTTTGACCTGTGGCTGGAACAGTAGGATATCCCGCCCTGTGGAGCATGAGACGCATCCGATCGACTGGAGATAGACGTGACAGAGATAGCTTAGCCTTGAACTTTTCAACGGACATTCATATGATCGTGCCTGAAGAGATTCGAATGGCAAAGGTCTCCCAATGGCCCGGTCGAAACAGAAGTGGGACTAGCTATAATTGGAAGTGGTTCACCAGTTGTACTAGTATGGGCTTGAGCTTGATAAGATTAGATGAGACGGAACCACTATGGCTATCCACTGCGCTTGGAGCTGCTTCGATGATTAGTTGGACTTGGAATAGAGATTCGTGATTAGAGCTTGGTGATCATACATAGTAGTGGCAGAAGCACATCCGGATACCAGTCGATCGATGAATCATACCACCCCTATCATGTGATTGTGATTCGTGCACCCCGGATAGAACTAGACCTTGGTTTTTCGGGCAGTCGAGCTGTTACTAGATTAAGCCGAACACCGATCTCTTCTCTATCAACTATTGGAATAGCTCGCTCTTGGTTCAGCGAAATCACTCGTTCGTCAACCTTGTGTTTCGTCGTCCCTCAAATCGGATTCTTTAAGATCAGAATCAGCATACTTCTATCATGCGCTTGTTTGCTTACTTGTATGCTCTGCAGCTCTTACATATCTCTCGTCGATGAGCTTGGAAGATCAGTTATTAGAAGAGAAGCAACCTTTAGAAAGCTATAACTATCGGATATTGTGATTTATGGAAATGGGAGTGCTAATGGGGGCGAAAGAACAAGGAGCATCTCTGAACCATAATTGAAGCTGCTTCGATCGAACTTGAACCTGCTCTGACTATTTAGACTTTTCACTTCGCATGTTATGAGCTGGAGCGAGATCGTAACCTGGATCGTGTACTGTTATCAGGAATGGAGACATGCTTGCTCCCCTTATTCTAGCGCCATTAGATGGATCGACAATCATAGAATCAGCATCTAGATCGATTAATACGATCAGCTAGTTATGATTAGTACGATTAGCTAGAAGGTTGGGGGTGCGCTTCTCTATCCATAGCGAGAGAGCTGTACCTATCAGGCTTATCAACTATTAGCGTGAAGACTTGCGTGGCATGAGGCGCTAACATTGGCTGAATCTTCCCCCTCGATCGAAAGCTAACATCGCTGATGGATACAAATCTGACCACCGAATAACTATCAACCGGAGTGGAATGGCACTTCAATCCATCAATCATTTGAACCTGCTTCCATTGCTAACTTCGAATATTGAGGGCTTATTGATGTGAGCCACCATTGACGGGGAGATGTACGCGCCATCCATACATATCAAGGTACGCGGGCTTCGATTCGTTAGGCTTGCTTTCCAGAAATGGGTTAGGGGTGATGAATCAACGGCATGATGTTAACACGTACATAATAGTAAGCAGCTCTCTTACTAGTGGGACATGATGTGAACGTTGGCTATGATCCAGATCAGTATGAGCTGTGGAGCGATAATGAGAATGGGGAAGTGATGAAGCAACCGTAACAGAAGCATCGGCATCAACGCAGCCACATTAGGTTGGGCTCATCATCCGTAGCAGGATCGAAAGATGCGTCACTCGCACCATCCATAGACTATGCAGCACGCAATCGATAGATGAAGCAAGCTTAACACGTACATAAAAGTGTCCACCCGAAAGCGGTCGGATGTGAGCACTTCACTGGGATACATACAATTCCTAAGCTGCACCAGTTGATGAAGGATGATGAGATGGGTAGAGATTAGTAGATGGATCGAAGGTGCCAAGCACAGGGTCATCTAATACTCAGCATCACTCTTCACTCGATGATGAAATGGCAGTGGGATAGACTAGTTGAGTCCTCCCGATACGAAGATCGTGAATAAAGCAAGCATCGCTCGTCATGTCCCAACGAACCTGATTATTGAATCTTGCAACCATGTCGAACCGGTTGCTTGCTTACGTGGGTCGTTTGGTGCGTGGATAACAATCGGACGAGCTAGAAGTAGAGGTTTGACTAGATGAAACCGGAACGGAACGCCCTCCCCGTAGCGACCACCCGTTTAAAGAGCTTGGTGAGTACTTCTACTAAGCCACGGATCTCTCCCTGCTATATGCTGGATCGAGGCAGCTCTTATAATATAAGATTAGTAATCCTAGTGGGGCGATGTACGTGGAGAAGCATGGGGATCAGAGGCAACCCCGACATAGTAGCGGGTAGTAAGCAGCTTTCCTCATTCTAGTAACAGTTCATTTCGATTCGTCGATTGCAACAGAAACGGAACCACATTGGCTTTTGATCCTATTGAAACGAAGCGCTTCTACTAGTTATGGTGTGCCCATCCACTCAATCTATCCCTGTTGCATGATCGAACGACCCTGGCTTCTTATTGCTAACGTCCTTGTAGCTAGCGACTTGTATTTAGCTGGTCATTCATGCTTAACCAATCAACAGGACAACACCGCTTGCTCCACCCATTAGTAGTACGATTTGGAGTACGATCTATCAAGAGACTAGTCTTCAAGCGGGCAAAGACCGACATTCATAATGGGATGGGTCGTTTATCTTAGCTGATCGTATCATTGAAACATGGACTAGTCTATATCGATACTCCTGGTTAATCATGCTCAGGCGGAGAACACTGAGCGTCCTTACCGACACTCGCGCAGTACTCGCGCCACTAGCCGATAGAGCTACCCTGCGTGGTAGGGGTAGCCAAATCCTACTTAAGTTGCTTGGTCGTTTGCGTTCGCTTCCCTTGTAACCAAATAAGGTTTCGGAGGGTCACATCCAAGGCGTACTTATATTATAGATTGAGGCTGCCTGGCTCGCGTAGCCATAGCGACAGGACAGTTGACCCACACTAGCCTGGTTCGTAACTCACACAAGGTAGCTAGCAACATTCTGACTTGTAGTTTCAGGCCAGCCTAGCTTCGCACCCTCAATCCACTCCCATATACTTACGTAATAAAAGCTATTTCCTTGCCGGCCTCACTGATTTGGATTCCAGGCAGGCCCTACTTTCTTATGCCTAGCCTCATGTCTGACAAGTGGTATATAATTGATTATAGAATTAGGATGAGGGTACATAGTATTCTGAACACTAAATTGATACGTGCTAAGTAAGGACTAGAGCTCTCACTTGATTCACACGAGATAATCTCTTATCGTAACGATTTACTATATTAACGTAGCCATGGCGAGCTAAAAACAGTAGCACGAGGGGGAGGAACCGAGCAGGGAGGCCGGCAGCGAGATCAGCAGAGCAGGCACAACTAGTGCAATACAGAGATCGCTATATATACCGTCAGGAATGCTTTGACAGCATAAATGATTCCCACACATTCAATTTTCTTAATAGCATAGCACCAGATAGGACGGCAGGGAGAGCAGGCGCATACGGTAAACGTATCACCAACGGGCCTGGTGCAGGCCGGGGATTTCATCACCTAGTGCCATACTTTATGTTTACTTTACGCTGCTTTGGGTTTGCGGTGCAACAACACCACTTTTATCCGTGCTTTACCGTTTATATATCTCTCCCAACAGTCTTTCAGTATGGGCACAGTCTCCTTCTTCACCTCGTGACGCAGCGGTAGATGAGAGATCAGTATATTGATCAGACTACCACTTATATCCTATTCAGACTGTAAGCTATTAGCTAAGTCCACCGGACCTGGTATTGCAGAACTGAGATCTCTATTTTCACCTTCACGCGCTATTACTGACCGAAACTTGTTGGGTCATGCCCGGGAACACCAAGTCACCTAGTCATCCTGGTTGGTCAGCTGCGATGCTGAAAGACTCGCCTTGCGGTCCCGCTCGTAACCGCTCGTAGTCGCTCAACCTATTTGGGAGGGGTCAAAGAGAGCCGCGTTAAGGACCTGCTTGGTTCCGAGCAGCAAACACGTAAGGTGAGGAACCGCTCAAGCGTGCTGCCGCGGACACTGCCCAGCCTCTGTCAAAGCACACCTGACGTAAGTCAGCTGCCTACGTGGCGAATAGGTCAGTAACCTGCGGATAGATACCTTCGACTATACGAAATCACGAGACGGATAACCGCTACCATCTCTGCTGATAAAACCTTGGATAAAACCTGCTAGGTACACTCTCCCGCAGCCATTCCAAGGAACGGGAGGGCTCTCATAAGCTCCTACCCGAATGACTCAACCTACTCGAGAGTGCGAACTCAACCTAAAAATTGGAATCGGAGCTCGACCCACGGGTATAGTTAGCTAGATACTCAAACGAATGGCTCATCAACCAATCCAAGCTCTTCCCTGGATGGGGTGGGAAAACTGTTTGCTCACGATTGATCTGCTCTCGGAATAAAGCTCTTGCGAGCTTCCTCACGTATCCGGATCGATGCATGCGAACGTGGATCGAATTTTGATCTCGATCAAGGCGAGGCGGGTGTCTTCGAAGTTCTGTCTACGAGGCTTAGGCTGCATGACTGACTTTATGGTTGGTCAATAAGGCTTCGTGGCTGAGTAACGAACTCCTTCGTAACCGTTCTGGGCGCAGTTCGATATGGTTGTTTGATGGCTGTAATTGCTGCATCGAACTGTCTGGCCCAGAAGCAGATGACGAGAGCAATGATGAGTAAGCCTTTTACGAAGGCTCAAAGGGCTGAAGTCACGGCCCTACTTCAAAGAATGGCTTTATATACTTTGGAAAAGAAAGCATGGCTCCACAGCCTGGCCGCTACGGCTGACTGTGTGTTTGAAGATGAGAGCCATAGGCTGACTCTACAGGCCAATAAGTTTGACTCTCTTCCACCAGCACCTAAGAAGATGGAAGATGCAATCGGATCACCTCCCTAAAAAACAAGCGCGCCACATGTGATGCATCTGAGGTCTTCTTGCATGGAATAAAGTGCGCCATCTTGGAGAACCTGTCAACCACAACAAACACAGAATCTACTCCTCGTTGTGTGCAAGGAAGACCCAAAACAAAATAAAGCCCTCCCATATAGCATTAGGAACAGGTAAAGGCATATAAAGACCTGTATTCTGCGCCAGCCCTTACCCACCTTGAACTACAAGAGCGGTCATGCATACTTACACACATATGAAAATAAAAGGCCTTTTTTCTATAATTGTTAGAGGTGAACTAGTACATGATCTTTTTCAGAGGCCTTCTGCTTAAAGAAAAGGGGGCATAGAGAGAAGGCTATAGAGAGGCTAAGAGAAGAGCGACTATCAGGAGAGCCAGGAAAGCTAGCAGCTAGCATAGAGCAGAGCTAGTATCCATACTTCAATCTTTAACTAGAGGCGGCAGCATTCACAGCTGAACTGATTCTATCACTCTTACTTGCAGCACACCCTCCTCTCCCAGATGATTCACCCCTAGCATGTGATCGACCGGGAGAGCAAATTCTCTTTGTTGAAGATGGAGAACCCTTTTCGAAAATGTACTTCGACGAGGTTTCTTCCATAGAACCAGCTCTTCGCCCCAGGATTCCCAGAGTGAAAGTCGGGACGGGATAGGGCTTGTCTTTATCACGCCCGAAGGAGGCATAATTCGACATTCTATATCCCTGACAGAAGCCAGGACCAACAAGGACCCTATCAGCAACCAATAGGCCAGGAGCTTCAACTGAAGCCGAGGAGCTATAATAAGAATCCAACTAGAAAGTGGTTCTTGCTCTGGTTTCAGGGAATCCCGAAAAAGCCCAGGTCAAAGACTAGACTAGGAGTAAGTGTGTAAGCAGCCAATCCTATAGTGCTTCTTACGGAGAAGTGTTTCAAGTCATTCGATTAGGGGCACTCGCTATCCTTTTCTGGATTTGTGGCGGGAGGATCCAACGGACGTCTATACCACAGTTTGAGCGAGACCCGGGAGTCATCTGAGCAGTTCTAAAAGCCCTACCTAAAGGGGGTGCCCTCTCTGAGACTTCCTAGGTCCTAGTTTCAGCTTGATAGACTCAAAAATGACTTAACTGAATTGCCAGGATCAACCATCAATCGTTCCTTGTGATTCTAGGGGGTTTAGGATAAGAAGAGGGCTAAGCTCCTTAAAGAGGATGGCACTTGGGATCTTAGCAGAGGAGATCCGATACTTAGAATGTCCTAGATAACACAGTTAACAGTTGTTTTCCCTTTCATCTAAAGAAGATCGAGTTGTCTGGACTAATGATCCCAAAGGTCTTTTTTCGGTTCAATCCGCATAGGAACTTTCTTAGGAAAGCTAGCCTTAACCAAAAAATAAAGGAAGTTAACTGCTTAAAAACCTGAATCAAAGGCACTTCTCAAGGTACCGTAAGAACGAAAAAGCCTATTAACGAGGACCTCATTAGAGTATATATCAAACCAGTCTTCGCACTTGGATAGGTTGTCCAAGACCACTTGATTGGGGACGGTAGTATCCTTCTTGTGATGCCTAGAGCATTCAGAAATCTCAAGGATCTGCTCCCGAGTATACTCACCCAAAACGAGGGGCGACTTGTCCTCCTTTGTT